AGTTCTCTTCGCACTCCTTTGTGAAAGAGTAGAATGAGAAAGCTAATGAATCTTAAACCCATTGATAAAAAGAAAAAAAGAGGATAAATACTATAGTTAGTGAATAAAAGAGGGTTTGGGGATAGAGGGACTTGAACCCTCACAACTTATAAAGTCGACGGATTTTCCTTTTACTAGAAATTTCATTGTTGTCAGTATTGACATGTAGAATGGGACTCTCTCTTTATCCTCGTCCGATTAATCCACTTTTTAAAAGATCTCGAAAACTATGAATTGAAGGATTTGATTACTCAATATTCGATTGGAATGGGTTCACAATAATTCTAAAAAAATTCAGAATTTTCTATTTCATAATCATTCCTAATTTCATTCTAAAAAAGAATAAAGAACCTATATTATGATATGGGTTCCGTGATTAATCGTTTGCTATGTCAGTATCTATACGTGTGTATTAGATGTATAAAGCCCTTACTTTCTCTAAATTTAGAGAGAGTTCCACTACCAACACAACGTAATCAACTCGATTCGTTAGAACAGCTTCCATTGAGTCTCTGCACCTATCCTTTTCCTTTGGATTCTAGTTCGAGAACCACTTGTTTTCTCAAAACACGGATTTGGCTCAGGATTGCCCTTTTTTAATTCCAGGGTTTCTCTGAATTTGGAAGTTACCACTTAGCAGGTTTCCATACCAAGGCTCAATACAATCAAGTCCGTAGCGTCTACCGATTTCGCCATATCCCCATTTTCCTTTTCTTTGATTGAGACCTGGATTCCTTGTGTAATTTCATCCATCTCTTAGTTTTTTTTTGGAATCGTTGAATTCATTACTCGACGTAGTCTAGCAGTTCGTCTCTATTTGACAGACCCTGCTTATTGCAATTCAGAATTGAATTGATTCTATCGTTGATGTATTTGCAATTCAATCCGAATCAATATATCCCAAAGTTTTTCTCTCCCCCCCCCCCCCCCCCGCCTTTCCTTTTTAGAGTATTCAAAATCATACTATAACGCTTGATATTCATTCTTTTTTTTTTTCTAATCAGAATTAGCAATTTTATTTGCTATGATTCTATGTTCTCCTTAGTGAAATATTAATCATTAAATTATTCAGAAATAACAAAAAAACATTAAATTATTCAGAAATAACAAAAAAAACAAAATATCTCAAAAAATGTCTATAATGATCGAATGAAAATGCCAAGAAATTCGCATTTTCTCTTTATTATATCTTTCATCATATTTTATTATATCTTTCATCATATATATTATTCTTTTCTATGTATTAGATTACTCATCCGAGCCATATCAAATTGAAAATATCTGAAATAAAATTCAATATAGAAATTGGAATAGATTCTATTCTATTAGAAAAATCAATTTGCGAATTAGATAAATAAAAAGAAAGTTCAAAAATTTCTCTAATCCTATTTAAGGATATCCTCCAGTTAAGCATATCAAGTTAACTTTATCTTTATGAAGTTCTAGTATTTTTTTTCTAAGTAGAACTTCCAATTTCGAACTAGTTAATAGCTAAGATTAATAATTAAGATCTGACATTTTACGGATTTCCTATACTATACATATTTCTATTTGTTACACTATTTCTGTTATGTAAGCCCACTTAGCTCAGAGGTTAGAGCATCGCATTTGTAATGCGAGGGTCATCGGTTCAAATCCGATAGTCGGCTTTTTTCTATATCGATGTTCCATGAACAAGAATCTCTCTTTTTCTCCGAATTAAATGGAGAATCCAGGATCTATTATGTGGTTCTACCTTACAATTTTGCTAGATACAAAACAATAAAATAAATAATATATATACAAAAAATCCAGATGTTGATGAAATTCCATTTTTTGTGGTACTTTAGTAGATTTTACTCTGTTTATCCTTTAGTTTAATTCAGTTTTAATTTTGATGTATTCTGTAATGTAAATACAATGAAATTAATTGTGTAAAATGAAATTTCAATAAAATAAACAAGGAGTCTTCATGTCCCGTTATCGAGGACCTCGTTTAAAAAAAATACGCCGTCTGGGAGCTTTACCAGGACTCACTAGAAAAACACCTAAATCCGGAAGTAATCTGAAAAAGAAATTCCATTCTGGGAAAAAAGAGCAATATCGTATTCGTCTTCAAGAAAAACAGAAATTGCGTTTTCATTATGGTCTGACAGAACGACAATTACTTAGATATGTACATATCGCTGGAAAAGCAAAAAGGTCAACAGGTCAGGTTTTACTACAATTACTTGAAATGCGTTTGGATAATATCCTTTTTCGATTGGGTATGGCTTCAACCATTCCTGGGGCCCGGCAATTAGTTAACCATAGACATATTTTAGTTAATGGTCGTATAGTCGATATACCAAGTTTTCGTTGCAAACCCCGAGATATTATTACTACGAAGGATAACCAAAGATCAAAACGTCTGATTCAAAATTCTATTGCTTCATCCGACCCGGGGAAATTGCCAAAGCATTTGACGATTGACACATTGCAATATAAGGGACTAGTTAAAAAAATCCTAGATAGGAAGTGGGTCGGTCTCAAAATAAATGAGTTGTTAGTTGTAGAATATTACTCTCGTCAGACTTGAACTTAACGAAAAAAGGAAAAGTTCATAGAATTTTCTTCCCCTTCCCCTTTCCCCGAACTAAATCGACCTAAGGCCCTTAATTCGTATTTTCCCATTCAACTAGCATAAATGGATTAACCCTAGGATCCTTTTTCTTTTTTGTTTTTTCCTCTATGTGTATTTTACATACCACAGTAATTTACTATAAAAAATTTCTATTAAATAAAGGTATTATTGCTGGAATAAATTGTTATTTGATTTGATACATTGTGATCGTTAACGTTGATCAATTAAGAGAAACGGAAAGAGAGGGATTCGAACCCTCGGTAAACAAAAGTCTACATAGCAGTTCCAATGCTACGCCTTGAACCGCTCGGCCATCTCTCCTACATAATCTTATTATGGAAAATAAACTAAGTGAATAGCGAGTTTTCCTATTCCTGCAGTACAGGTACAACCACAACGGCTCGGGGGTTCCATGGTTCTATTGGAAAAATGCCTTTTCATCTAAGTGGAAGGATCCAGGATTTTTTTACTAGGAATTCCGCTCCCTCGAAAAGTTTTAGTTTGGGTTTTCCCCAAACCAAAGAAAAAGAGAATGGAAGAATTCTTCTTATTCCATAATAAAATAGAGGAACCCTAGAATTCTGTTTGCATAAGGTACGCTACGCCATACAATCGAAATCTAAAAAAGGGTATGAGACAATTAATGACTTTGAAAACGCGAAATAGCTGATGAGAGAAGTTATTGTTGAGAAATAGAAAAGTGGAATGAAATCCAATCTTAGTCAAATATTTCATATCTCTTCTTGTCCAAACAGAAGGAAAAGGAGACAATTTGAGCTGAGCGGAAAATCCATACCTCTCTTATCCATTTAGAGCATATGGATCGATCGATTTATAAGAATCAAATATGTTTGTTTTTATGTTATTTTGTGAAGAAATGAAAACAATTCTATATAGAATGGGTTGGGAATTATGCCTAGATCCCGTATAAATGGAAATTTCATTGATAAGACCTCTTCAATTGTAGCCAATATTTTATTGCGAATAATTCCGACAACCTCAGGGGAAAAAAGGGCATTTACTTATTATAGAGATGGTGCGATTTGACTCTTTTTTTTTTTTTTTTTTTTAGCCCTACCTACACCTCAGTCTTACGAGAAAGAGAGGGGGTTCGCATAGAGAGAACAAAATTAGTAAAGGAAACCCACGCTTGGGGAAGGTGAGGTGAACTAACAATTCCTTCTGTCGTGTATCCTCGATTGATGCGGCCTCAGATGCTTCAATTGTAGATTTGAGTATTGAGCGAAAGGTTACACCTACAGGATAGGTTCTGTATTACAGGCCAATCCTACTCTACTAGTACCAATAGGCAGCATAGGGGAGAAAAGCACTACACCTAGAAATAGGAATCAACAAGAGAAAAACTTTGTTAGAAATTAGCCCTTTCCTGATCGGTATCAGGGCTGGGAAGAATGGTTGGGATAACAAACAACCATCAGGTTTGTACTTTGGATACCCCTATAACCATCAAAGATCGTTGAAGTGGCTAATTCCTCTAAATAGGAGGCGTTGAGAACAAAGAAATTCTTGGAGCTATCGTTTTCCTCTAGCATTAATAGAATTCATTGGTGTTAAGAAAAACCTCTTGCGGGAAGGTTGGCTAGAGATTTCTTGGAAAAATACCAGCCCCTTTCGGTTCATAATAAGATGGGACTAATTCTATTTTTATTCTATAGATTATTTCGCTTAGTACTATGTACAGAAGGGAGGAGCCGTATGAGATGAAAACCTCATGTACGGTTTTGGAACGGAGATTTTTTGAATAGAATGAACGACCGTAACGGATGTTGGCTCAATCCGAAGGAAATTATGCGGAAGCTTTGCAGAATTATTATGAAGCTACGCGACTAGAAATTGATCCCTATGATCGAAGTTATATACTCTATAATATAGGCCTTATACACACAAGCAATGGAGAGCATACAAAGGCTTTGGAATATTATTTCCGGGCACTAGAACGAAACCCCTTCTTACCGCAAGCTTTTAATAATATGGCCGTGATCTGTCATTACGTGCGACTATCTCCACTATAGAAAGAAGAAAAAAAGAAAGGATCAAATTTTCTAGTAAATACTAGAAAAAGGGCTTTCTACATAGGGATCGTCAAAACAACGATTTTGCCCTATCAGCTGTAGGAAGGAAGGACACTTCACGAGAATCAAAATAGGAAGAAAGTATGGCCTATACTACTATCTATGGATAAAGTTCCCAAATTGATAGAGAAAGCACCGTAAAGATCCATTAGTGAGCGACTGGGTCGATACAACTAAAAAAAACTGCTTACTTATCCCATGATATGGGGCAAAATTTAGGAATCTGCTTATGTAATAGAGCCGATCCACTAAGGAATTAAGCAGCG